AATAAAGTGCCTGATTAAAGGGTTATCTTGATAGGATAAATTAAGTAATTTAATTACCTTTATTATATTTAATAGAATTAAACTATTTCCAGAAGTATCAAAAACTTATGTGCACCATACACCAAAATATATATATTAAAAAAAAAAGATAAGCTAAAAAAGCTAATGGGTTCATACCCCATTTATAGAGGTAATAATCCTCTTCTTTTTAATAATGCAAAACAACTTAACCAAAACTTTATTCCTCTTATCTTTGATTGGGGGAACAATAATTTCTATTTCATCAAATTCATGATTGGGGGCATGAATGGGATTAGAAATTAACTTATTATCATTTATTCCAATAATATCCTCTTCCAAAAATACAATATCAACAGAAGCATCACTAAAATATTTTCTAATTCAGGCTTTAGCATCAACAGTATTATTATTTTCAATTATCTTATTACATTTATCATCATCAATATTACTATTCATTACTAATGATATATTTCAAATCCTAATTTCATCAACTTTATTATTAAAAATAGGAGCAGCCCCTTTACATTTTTGATTTCCTGGAGTTATAGAAGGATTAAGATGAATAAATTGTTTAATTTTAACAATTTGACAAAAAATTGCCCCACTTATATTATTATCCTATTTAGTAAAAATTAATGTATTTATTATCATTATTATTATTACATCAGTAATAATTGGATCAATTGGGGGTTTAAATCAAACAGCTATAAAAAAAATTATAGCATATTCATCAATTAATCATTTAGGCTGAATAATTGCTGCAATAATATCAGGAGAAAATTTATGAATAGCTTATTTCTTAATCTATTCAATATTAACAACAACATTAATCTTTATTTTTCAAACATTTCAAATTTTTCATATCAATCAAACCTTTTTAATATTGAATAATAATCCACTATTAAAATTTTCTATTTTTACATGTTTACTTTCATTAGGAGGATTACCCCCATTCCTAGGATTTTTTCCAAAATGATTAGTTATTCAATCAATAACAGAAAACAATATAATTTTATTGATTACATTAATAGTAGTAATAACGTTAATTACCTTATTTTATTATTTACGAATTTGTTACTCAGCATTTCTATTATCCTATAGAGAAGTAAAATGAAGTAATGATATAAAGTACAGTAATCTAACTATTAGTATTACCATACTATTAACCACATTATCAACAACAGGCTTAATTCTATGTTCATTACTGTTTAATATTATTTAATGTTTTGAAGGTTTTAAGTTAATTAAACTAATAGCCTTCAAAGCTATAAATAAAAAAGTCTTTTTTAAGCCTTAGCAGATTTAATTTTTCCACTCCTTTAGATTTGCAATCTAATATCATTCATTATTGAATATAAAGCCAATTAAAATCATGGTAGAAGAGAAAAAATTCTCCTAAATAAATTTACAGTTTATTACCTAAATACCTCAGCCATTCTACCGCAACAATGATTCTTTTCAACTAACCATAAAGATATTGGAACATTATATTTTATCTTTGGTGCATGAGCTGGAATAGTAGGAACTTCCCTTAGATTATTAATTCGAGCTGAATTAGGTCAACCTGGATTTTTAATTGGGGATGATCAAATTTATAATGTAATTGTAACTGCCCATGCATTCGTTATAATTTTTTTCATGGTAATACCAATCATAATTGGTGGATTCGGAAATTGATTAGTTCCTCTAATATTAGGAGCTCCAGATATAGCATTCCCACGAATAAATAATATAAGATTTTGATTACTTCCACCTTCATTAACACTTCTTTTAGCAAGAAGAATAGTTGATAATGGAGCTGGAACTGGATGAACTGTTTACCCACCTTTATCAGCAGGAATCGCTCATGCCGGAGGATCAGTAGATTTAGCAATTTTCTCTTTACATTTAGCTGGGATTTCATCAATTTTAGGGGCAGTAAATTTTATTACAACATCAATTAATATGCGATCTCCTGGTATATCATTTGATCAAATACCTCTATTTGTATGATCAGTAGCTATTACAGCTTTACTATTATTGTTATCTCTACCAGTATTAGCTGGAGCTATTACTATATTATTAACAGATCGAAATCTTAATACTTCATTTTTTGACCCAGCAGGAGGGGGAGACCCAATTCTATATCAACACTTATTTTGATTTTTTGGACACCCTGAAGTATATATTCTTATTCTCCCAGGATTTGGTATAATTTCTCACATTATTAGTCAAGAAAGAGGAAAAAAGGAAACATTTGGTACTTTAGGGATAGTTTATGCAATATTAGCAATTGGCCTATTAGGATTTGTTGTATGAGCACATCATATATTTACCGTAGGAATAGATGTTGATACTCGGGCCTACTTTACATCAGCTACTATAATTATTGCTGTACCAACAGGTATTAAAATTTTTAGATGATTAGCTACTTTACATGGAACACAATTAAATTATTCCCCATCATTATTATGAGCATTAGGTTTTGTTTTCCTATTTACTGTAGGTGGCCTAACAGGAGTAGTGTTAGCAAATTCTTCTATTGATATTATTTTACATGACACATATTATGTAGTAGCACATTTTCATTATGTGTTATCAATAGGAGCAGTATTTGCTATTATAGCAGGATTCATCCAATGATATCCTTTATTTACAGGATTATCACTTAATCCAAAATGATTAAAAATTCAATTTATTATTATATTTATTGGAGTAAATTTAACATTTTTTCCACAACATTTTTTAGGTTTAGCAGGAATACCACGACGATACTCAGATTATCCAGATATTTATATAACTTGAAACATTGTATCAAGATTAGGATCAACAATTTCATTTGTAGGTATTATTCTATTAATTTTTATTATTTGAGAAAGTATAGCATCAAATCGAATAGTATTATTTCCATTAAATATAATTAGATCAATTGAATGATACCAAAATCTTCCACCCGCTGAACACAGTTATTCAGAATTACCTCTACTATCAAATTTCTAATATGGCAGAAAAGTGCATTGGATTTAAGCTCCAAATATAAAGAAAATAAACTTTTATTAGAAATGGCAACATGAGCAAATTTAAATTTACAAAATAGTTCATCTCCACTTATAGAACAATTAATTTTCTTCCATGATCATACATTATTAATTTTAACTATAATTACAATTACAGTCGCATATATTATATCTTCATTATTTTTTAATAAGTATAATAATCGAATATTACTTGAAGGTCAAACCATTGAAGTAATCTGAACTATTCTTCCAGCTATTACATTAATCTTCATTGCCCTGCCATCACTACGACTATTATATTTACTAGATGATTCAATTGATCCAACAATTACTATTAAAACAATTGGTCATCAATGATATTGAAGCTATGAATATACAGATTTTGTTAAGCCATATGAATTTGATTCATATATAATTCCTTATAATGAATTAGATAATAACGGATTTCGTTTACTAGATGTTGATAATCGAACAGTTCTACCAATAAATTTACAAATTCGTGTACTAATTACAGCAGCTGATGTATTACATTCATGAACTGTTCCAGCCCTAGGAGTTAAAGTTGATGCTACTCCAGGACGATTAAATCAAACTAATTTCTTTATTAATCGTCCTGGATTATATTTCGGTCAATGTTCAGAAATTTGTGGAGCTAATCACAGATTTATACCAATTGTTATTGAAAGTGTAAAAACAGAATCATTCATTTCATGAATTAAGAATATAATAAATTCATCATCAGATGACTGAAAGTAAGTAATGGTCTCTTAAACCAGTTTATAGTAATTAACAACTACTTCTGATGAAGGAATTAGTTAATTTATAACATTAGTATGTCATACTAAATTTATTACAAAAGTAATATTCCTTTATTCCTCAAATAGCACCAATTAGATGACTATTATTATTTATTATATTCTCAATATCTCTAATTATATTCTGTTCAATAAATTACTTCATTTCTATACCTTCAACTCCTCTATCAAGAAATGAAGATATTAGTAAAAATTCATTAGATTGAAAATGATAACAAATCTATTCTCAGTATTTGATCCCTCAACTAATATTATAAATTTATCATTAAATTGATTAAGAACATTTATTGGTTTAATAATAATTCCCATAATATTTTGATTAATACCATCACGATATTCAGTAATCTGAAATTCAATCCTAATTACTTTACATAAAGAATTTAAAACATTAATTGGATCAACAGGTTTTAATGGAAGAACCTTCATTTTTATTTCATTATTTTCAGTAATTTTATTTAATAACTTCTTAGGATTATTCCCCTACATCTTCACCAGATCAAGACATTTAGTAATGACACTAACATTAGCATTACCATTATGATTCAGATTTATAATTTATGGATGAATTAATAATACACAACATATATTTGCTCATTTAGTTCCTCAAGGAACACCTGCAGTTCTAATACCTTTTATAGTTTGTATTGAAACAATTAGAAATATTATTCGACCAGGAACATTAGCAGTACGATTAGCAGCAAACATAATTGCTGGTCATTTACTCCTTACTCTTTTAGGTAATACAGGGCCATCATTAACATCATCAATCCTAATAATATTAATTATTGCACAAATTGCATTATTAGTTTTAGAATCAGCTGTTGCAATAATTCAATCTTATGTATTTGCAGTTCTTGCAACATTATATTCTAGAGAAGTAAATTAATGTCAACACACTCAAATCATCCTTATCATTTAGTAAATATAAGACCATGACCATTAACAGGTGCAATTGGAGCATTAGTAACAGTATCAGGATTAATTAAATGATTCCATCAATATAATAATTCACTATTAATATTAGGATTAATTATTTTAATTATAACAATAGTTCAATGATGACGAGATATCACACGAGAAGGAACATATCAAGGTTTACATACATTACCAGTAAATTTTGGATTACGATGAGGAATAATTTTATTTATTGTATCAGAAGTATTTTTTTTTATTTCATTTTTTTGAGCATTTTTTCATAGAAGTTTATCACCTGCAATTGAATTAGGTTCACTATGACCACCAATAGGAATTAATCCTTTCAACCCTTTACAAATTCCTTTACTTAATACAGCTATTCTTCTAGCGTCAGGAGTTACAGTAACATGAGCTCATCACAGTTTAATAGAAAGAAATTATACTCAAACAACTCAAGGATTATTTTTCACAGTTATTTTAGGAATTTATTTCACTATTTTACAAGCTTATGAATATATTGAAGCTCCTTTTACAATTGCCGACGCAGTATATGGATCAACATTTTTTATAGCCACAGGATTCCATGGATTACATGTAATTATTGGTACAACATTCTTAATTGTATGTCTAATACGACATATTATACTTCACTTCTCACCTAATCATCATTTCGGTTTTGAAGCTGCAGCATGATATTGACATTTTGTAGATGTAGTTTGATTATTTTTATATATTTCTATTTACTGATGAGGTAGATAATTTAATTTATTTAGTATATAATGTACATTTGACTTCCAATCAAAAAGATTGAAAAAATTCAAAATAAATAATTTGAATATCATATCTAATTGCATTCATCATTATATCATTATCAACAATTGTTATAACATTAGCATCTTCACTATCAAAAAAATCTATTAATGATCGAGAAAAAAATTCACCATTCGAATGCGGGTTTGATCCAAAAAGATCAGCCCGCCTACCCTTTTCTTTACGATTCTTCCTAATTGCAGTAATTTTTCTAATCTTTGATGTAGAAATTGCATTACTTTTACCGGTTATTATCATTATACAATGATCAAATTTATTCTCCTGATCAATTGTAAGAATATTCTTTTTAATAATCCTACTAGTAGGATTATTTCATGAATGAAATCAAGGAGCATTAGAATGAGCAAATTAAGGACTGTAGTTAATTATAACATTTGATTTGCATTCAAAAAGTATTGTATTTCAATCTGTCTTAAATAAGAAGCGACATTATTGCCCCCAGTTTCGACCTGGAATTAGATGAAAATTCATCCTTATTTAAATAAATAATTAATTGAAACCAAAATAGAGGCGTATTACTGTTAATAATATTATTGAAATTATATTTCCAATTAAAGAAATATGATGATTCAAGTAAAAGCTGCTAACTTTTAACTCTAGCGGTTAAAATCCGTTTATATTTCTAATCATATTTTATATAGTTTAAAATAAAACAATACATTTTCATTGTATAAATAGTATATAAATACTTATAAATATTTATATATTTATATATATATATAAATTATTCAAGGGCAAAAATTGCCTCCATAACAACTTCAGTGTCATGCTCTATATTATAAGCTACTTAAATTAAATAATTATAAACATAAAAAGAATAATAATTCAAAATATAAAACCAATTAAATAAATTTTTAAATCATTATTTTGTCATCATTGAATATATTTAGAATATTCAACTGATGAATTATAAATATTTTGTCCCCCAAAATCTTCATTTCAACCCTGATCAAACACCTTAAAATATTCAAGACCCAATTTTAAAGGAAAATAATTAACCCCATATGTAGAAATTATTGGTATAAACCATATAGAACCAAGGAATCTAGTTATTAAATAATATCGCAATGATTGTAAATCATAAGATAAAGAAAATTTAGATAATTCATAACCAAAATAACCACCAAATAATCTTACAAATAAAGTTAAAAACTTCAAATTTACAGGTAAACAAATTATAATAGGGCTAGGAAAAAGTATTCATCTTATTATTCTACCACCAATTACAGCTATAATTATTAATATTAATATACCTCGAAGCATAGTTCATCCTTCATCATTTAAAGGGTGAAGAGAAAAACAATTAAAATCACCAGTTATTGAGTAATAAACTAAACGTAATGAATAACAAACTGTTAAACCTGTAGAAAAAAAATATAAAAAAAATGAAAATATATTCAAATAACTTAAAGAAACTACTTCTAAAATCAAATCCTTTGAATAAAATCCTGCTAAAAATGGTATACCACATAATGCTAAATTAGAAACATTAAAACAAATAGAAGTCAAAGGTATATGTAAAACTAAATTTCCTATATAACGAATATCTTGAGAATCCTTTATATTATGAATAATTGAACCAGCACATATAAATAATAAAGCCTTAAACAACGCATGAGTTAATAAATGAAAATAAGCCAATTTAGCATAACCTATTGATAAAATTCTCATTATTAATCCCAACTGACTTAATGTAGATAAGGCAATAATCTTCTTTAAATCATATTCAAAATTAGCCCCTAATCCAGCTATAAATATAGTTAAACCAGCAATTAATAATAAAAGATCCCCTAAATAATTACCACAAATAATATTATTAAAACGAATAAGTAAATAAACACCAGCAGTAACTAAAGTAGAAGAATGAACCAATGCAGATACAGGGGTGGGAGCTGCTATAGCAGCTGGTAATCATGATGAAAAAGGAATTTGAGCTCTTTTAGTTATAGCAGCTAACAAAATAAGAACCCCAATAATTTTCATTTCAAATGAATTAACAAATACATCAATATAATAAATATAATTTCATCTTCCAAAATTTAATATTCAAGCAATAGCCATTAATAAAGCAACATCCCCAATTCGATTAGATAAAGCAGTTAATATTCCAGCATTATAAGATTTAATATTCTGATAATAAATTACTAAACAATAAGATACTAACCCAAGACCATCTCAACCTAATAAAATTCTAATTAAATTAGGACTAATAATTAAAAACATTATTGATAATACAAATATCAAAACCAAAATAATAAATCGATTAATATTATAACCACCATGTATATACTCGTCTCTATAAAAAATTACTAAAGACGAAATAAATAATACAAAACCCATAAAAATTAATGATATTCAATCAAAAATTAATGTTATAACAATTGAAGAAGAATTTAATATTAATAATTCCCATTCAATAAAATAACATAAATCATAAAAAATAAATACAAATCCAAAAATTAATAATAAAATTCTTATTAAAAACAAAAAAATAAATCTTATAAAACAAATAGATAAATTTCAAATCATTAACCCAAGGCACATAAATGCATAATTGACACCACAAATCAATATTTTAATTAAATTACTTAAGTATATTCATAATATACATAAATCTCTCTTCAAAATTAACAAATTTAATGGAAATCAATGAAGAAATAACAGTAAATATTCACGAGTATACCCAATTGAACAAGAAAATACCCCTGAATAAATAGAACCATGTTGTCTATATGAATATAAATATAAAGTATATGCTGCTCTAAAAAATGATAACAATATTAATATCAACATAGACAATCAACTATAAGAAATAATTCTATTTAATAATCCAATTTCACCAAGCAAATTAAGAGAAGGGGGAGCTGCTATATTAGATGAACATAATAAAAATCACCAAAGAGTTATTCTAGGTATAAAATTCATTAAACCCTTATTAATTAATAAACTACGACTCCCTAATCGCTCATAAGAAATATTTGCTAAACAAAATAAACCAGAAGAACATAAACCGTGAGCAATTATTAAAGTATAAGATCTATAAAATCCCCAACTTCTTAAAGTTATTAATCCACCTAATACAATTCCCATATGAGCTACAGAAGAATAAGCAATTAAAGCCTTAAGATCAGTCTGACGTAAACAAACCAATCTAATTAAAACACCACCAATTAAACTCAAACTAATTCATAAAATATTATAAACAAAGCCCAAATTTATTAAAATTTTATAAACACGTAATAAACCATAACCCCCTAATTTCAATAATACTCCAGCCAAAATCATAGATCCAGAAACAGGAGCCTCAACATGAGCCTTAGGTAATCATAAATGAACCATAAATATTGGTATTTTTACTAAAAAAGCAAAAATTATACATAAATAAAATAATATATTTATAAAATTCATCTCAACCAATAAAGGAATAAATAAACTATTCAAATTATGATAAATATTAAAAATACCAATTAATAACGGTAATGAAGCCAATAAAGTATAAAACAATAAATAAACTCCAGCCTGTAATCGCTCCGGCTGATACCCTCAACCAAGAATTAAAAAAAGTGTAGGAATTAAACTAGACTCAAAAAATAAATAAAATAAAAATAAATTTATTCTTCTAAAAGTACAATATAATAATAATATCAACAAAATAATTATTATTAAAAATAAATGTATATTATAATTATAATGTTTAACAGACTCACTAGCTGTAATTATTAATGAACAAATCCAAAATCTTAAAAAAATTAAACCAAAAGAAATAATATCACACCCAAAAAAATAACTTAAATATTCAAAATCAATATTTAAAATTAAATTTATTATAAAAAAAAATGTTAATATAAATATTATAGAATGTACCATTCATCAAAAATTATGAAAAAAACATAAAGGGATCATAAAAACTAAAGCAAAAAAAAATTTTAACATTGTAAAATTACAAAAGATTGAAAAAAATCATTACCATGAGTACGAATTATAGATACTAAAATAGATAAACCCAAAGCACCTTCACATACAGATAAAGTTAAAAAAAATATAGTAAAAAATAATTCATAACCCATTAAATTTAAATAATTAAATAATATAAAAAATAATCCCAAAACAATAAATTCTAAACTTAATAAAGTAGCCAATAAATGTTTACGTTTAGAACAAAAAACTCGAATACCACTTATAACAATCAAAATTATAAAAAATAAATACATTATTATCATTAGTTTTAATAGTTTATAAAAACATTGGTCTTGTAAACCAAAAATAAGATTTAATCTTTTAAAACTCAGAGAAAAAGATATTTCTTTTTCATTAATCTCCAAAATTAATATTTTACATAAACTATTCTCTGTATTCAAATATTATCATTAATTACAATTATAATTATAATATCAATTATATTTATACTAGCAAATCACCCATTAACAATAACATTAATCATCATTTTACAAACCTTATTAATATGCTTAGCCACAGGAATTATATATCAAAGATTTTGATTCTCATATATTTTATTTCTAGTATTCCTAGGAGGAATACTAGTATTATTTATTTATATCACCAGCTTAGCATCAAATGAAATATTTAAAATCCCATCATGAATAATTGTTATTGTAACAACAACAATATTTTCTATTATAGTTATATATATAATTATAGATTCATCTATATGAAGATTTATAATTAACAACAATGATATAATAAATATAAACAATTATATTTCAACATTATATGCAGAATCCACCTTATCCTTAACAAAATTGTATAATAATCCTTCTAATATAATTACAATAATATTAGTAATATATTTATTCCTAACATTAATCGTAATTGTTAATATCACAAACATTTTTAAAGGACCTTTACGACAAAAAAATTAATGAATAAACCTATACGAATCAGACACCCCTTATTAAAAATTGCAAACAATGCATTAGTAGATTTACCAGCACCAACAAATATTTCAGCATGATGAAATTTTGGTTCACTATTAGGATTATGCTTAATTCTACAAATTTTAACAGGACTATTTTTAGCCATACATTATACATCAAGTATTGATACAGCATTTAATAGTGTAGTACATATTTGTCGAGACGTAAATTATGGATGATTTTTACGAACCCTACACGCTAATGGAGCATCATTTTTCTTCATCTGCATTTATTTACACGTAGGACGAGGACTTTATTATGGATCTTATAACTTTATACATACATGAATAATTGGTGTAATCATTTTATTTATAGTTATAGGAACCGCATTTATAGGGTATGTTTTACCATGAGGTCAAATATCATTCTGAGGGGCAACAGTAATTACAAATCTATTATCAGCAGTACCATATTTAGGTACTGACCTAGTACAATGAGTATGAGGAGGTTTTGCTGTGGATAATGCTACATTAACACGATTCTTTACATTCCACTTTGTCTTACCATTTATTGTAGCAGCCTTAACTATAATTCATCTATTATTCTTACATCAAACAGGGTCAAATAATCCATTAGGAGTTAATAGAGATATAGATAAAATCCCATTTCATCCATACTTTACCTTCAAAGATATTGTTGGATTCGTAATTATAATAGCAATATTAACATTGTTAACACTTTTAAATCCTAATATATTAGGAGATCCAGATAATTTCATCCCAGCAAACCCACTAGTAACCCCAGTACATATTCAACCAGAATGATATTTCCTATTTGCATATGCAATCTTACGATCAATTCCTAATAAATTAGGAGGAGTTATTGCACTAGTAGCATCAATTGCAATTTTATTTATTATACCCTTCATAAACAAAAATAGATTCCGAGGAACACAATTCTATCCAATTAATCAAATTTTATTCTGATGTATAACAGTAATTGTAATTTTATTAACATGAATTGGAGCACGCCCAGTTGAAGATCCTTATGTAATTACAGGGCAAGTATTAACAGTTCTATACTTCCTATATTATATTATTAACCCTCTATCTTTCCATGTATGAGATAAATTAACAAAATAATTAGTTAATTAGCTTAATGTAAGCATATGTTTTGAAAACATAATATAGAAGTTAAATTCTTCTATTAACTTATTAATACTAAAAATAAGTCACCAAATAACCTAATTAACACAAAAAAATAAAATTTTTAATCCAACAAAAAAAAATAAATAATTTAAAGATAAAGGTAAAAAACTTTTTCATGCTAAATATATCAACTTATCATAACGGAAGCGAGGTAAAGTTCCACGAACCCAAATAAATATAAAAGATAAAAAAGTAACCTTTATAAAAAATATAATAGTTATAACATCACACCCCAAAAAAATTACACAAAATAATATTCTTATAAATAAAATTCTAGCATACTCAGCTATAAAAATTAAAGCAAAACCTCCTCTTCTATACTCAACATTAAATCCAGAAACCAATTCAGATTCACCTTCAGCAAAATCAAAAGGAGTTCGATTAGTTTCTGCTAAACAAGATGCAAATCAAGATAGAGCCAAAGGAAATCTAATAAAAAAAAATCAAATATTTAATTGATAAAAAGAAAATATTATTAAAGAATAACTTTCAATAAGAAAAATAAAAGAAAATAAAATTAAAGCCAATCTTACTTCATAAGAAATAGTTTGAGCTACAGCTCGTAACCCACCTAATAAAGCATAATTAGAATTAGATGATCAACCAGCAATCATTAAAGTATAAACACCCATTCTAGTACAACACAAAAAAAACAATAAACCAAAATTAAAAGAAAATAATGAAGTAAAAAAAGGAAAAACAATTCAAACCAATAAAGAAAGGTATAATCTAAAAACAGGAGAAAAATAATAAAGAAAATAATTAGATAAAGAAGGATAAGTTTGTTCCTTAGTAAATAACTTAATTGCATCACTAAAAGGTTGTGGAATTCCTATAAACCCAACTTTATTAGGACCCTTACGAATTTGAATATATCCCAAAACTTTACGTTCTAATAAAGTTAAAAAAGCTACCCCAATTAACACACAAATAATTAATATCAATCCACCCAATAAAGGTAATAAATAATCAAAAATAAACAATACTATTTGTAGAAAATAAACTACATAAATGAATTCTAAATTCAAGGCACTTGTCTGCCAAAATAGTATAATAAATTTAATATTATTCAAATCTAATAAAAATTATTTCTAATATTTGGTCCTTTCGTACTAAAATATTACAATATATTAAGGATAGAAACCGACCTGGCTTACGCCGGTCTGAACTCAGATCATGTAAGGATTTAATGGTCGAACAGACCTTATTATTGAACTTCTACACCCAATTTTTACCTTAATCCAACATCGAGGTCGCAATCTTTTTTGTTGATAAGAACTCTCAAAAAAAATAACGCTGTTATCCCTAAGGTAACTTAATCTTATAATCACTAATAATGGATCAATTAATCATAAATCAATGTTATCAAAAATAAAGAGTTTTTTTATTCTTTACATCACCCCAATAAAATAATTATACTTTTAATAAAAATAATTAACCAAAAATATATTAAAAATAAAATTATTAAGATCTATAGGGTCTTCTCGTCCTCTAAAAACATTTAAGCCTTTTAACTTAAAAGTTAAATTCTAATTATTAATATGAGACAGTCAATACCTCGTCAAACCATTCATTCCAGTCCACAATTAAAGGACTAATGATTATGCTACCTTTGCACGGTCAATATACCGCGGCCCTTCAATTAAATCATCAGTGGGCAGGTCAAATTTTAAATTATTATACAAAAAAACATGTTTTTGATAAACAGGCGAGCATTACTCAAATTATTAATTTTGCCTAGTTCCTTATAATAAATTAACCAAAATTAAACAACATATATAAAATAATCAATTATACTAATTTAATCATTATTACGACTTATTACAAATTAATAAATCCATTTCAATACAAAACATAAAAAAGATATAAAATTTTTATAAAAATATATGTAAATTTATAACAAACTTTAAATGAAAGCTAATTTAAAGCCTACAATCAAAATAAAAAATAATCAATTTTATATATAAATTACTTCAGAGCTTATCCCCCAAAATATTTTCATTTAAAAATAAATAAATATTAAATTAATAAATATTACTTTCAAATAAATAAATTAAATTTAAATCTTGAAAAACTAGATATCTTAAAAAACGAATAACATTTCATTACAAACATATTATATTTAATAACTTTAAAACGTTAACTAAAATAATATATTAACTCTTCTTCAAATCGAGAATATTATATAAATAATAAATTTTTGATAAACCCTGATACAAAAGGTACTATTAATTAAATAAACTTTTAAAATAATATTTTTTCAAAATATTTCAACTAACCTTCACAGTAAAAATAAACTATAAAAAATAAAATTTTTTCTATAAAATATACTAAAAATATAAAAAATAAAGTTATTTCTATTATATAATAAAATTAAACAAAAATAAATAAATTAAGATATTTATATCAAAATAATTCGAATTGCACGAAAATCACCTCAGTGTAAATGAGATACTTATCTATAAAGCTTTATTTTGTATTAATCTTTCTAGATTCACTTTCCAGTAAATCTACTCTGTTACGACTTATCTCAACTTAATAATGAGAGCGACGGGCGATATGTACATATTTTAGAGCTAAAATCAATTTAACAAAATAAATAAAATTACTTACAAATCCACCTTCATACCAATTTTCATAAGATAATCCATATAAATAAATTTATTGTAATCCATCTCCACCATAATATAAACTGCACCTTGACCTGACATAAATTATAATCAAAATTAAAGAAAATTTTTAACTCTCATAAGATAAACTGATGACGGCGGTATACATACTGAAGTTACAAAAAATGGTAAAGTTAATCGTGTATTATCATTTATGGGACAGATTCCTCTGAAAAGACTAAAATACCGCCAAATTCTTTGAGTTTCAAGAACATAACTAATACTACTCAAGTTAATAAATTTACATCACAAATAATAGGGTATCTAATCCTAGTTTAAAATTGAAATTTCAAAGCTTCATTAACAATATAAGAAACTAAATATAATTTAAAATTTCACCTAAAAAATTAAAAAATAAATTCATTAAAATTATAAAATTAACTTTTTAACTAATATAATTTATTTATATTCTACGTATAACCGCGGCTGCTGGCACGACTTTTGCCAATATAAAAAATAATTACTAAATCTAAATTTCATTAATTTATAAAACTAAATACTGCATAAATAAGATAATATTCATCTAGAATAAAAATTAATACACAAAAATTAACATGTAAAACATCATTTAAATAAATTATTAAGCAAGAATAAAACTTTTAAATTAATCATTTATAAAACGGTTCTAATTTTTTTTAAAAAACTAGGCAAAACATCAAAAGAAACTGATTTAAGCAGCTATCTGCCCGTTGAACTTTTGTGTTCAAAAGAAAAAGCAACACAATCGGGGACGTTATTTACCCCCACAATAAAAAGTTTCCAAAACTTTAATCCAAGATATAATTATTATAATTATATCTAAATAATCAAAGTAAATATATAAAAATTACAATATTAAAGGGTAACCAATCCTATAATATTTTAATGCAAAACAACTTTTAAATATTAAACTTTAATATCGCAAATGAATAATATGGTTCAATATAGATATCTATATTGAACCATAGCTATTAATTTAACATTTAAATATAAATTCTAAC